ACCCAATTGAGACATTGTAGAATAGGCTAAACCCCTCTTAATGTCTTTTTGAGCAAGAGCTAAAGTAGCTCCTAAAAAAACTGTTATTATCCCTATAAAAGAGATAAAATTCATTATGTGGGGTATGACTATGAAAAGAGGTATAAGTCGAGCTACAAGAAAAATTCCTGCTGCTACCATCGTAGCAGCATGTATAAGAGCTGAAATAGGAGTCGGCCCTTCCATTGCATCAGGTAACCATACATGAAGGGGAAATTGTGCAGATTTAGCAATAGCACCGCCAAATAATAGAACAGCGCACAAAGTAACAAATAACAAATTGACCTCATTAGTAGAAATCAAGTTATTTAATATTTGGAATAAATCACGAAATTCGAAACTTCCTGTTACCCAATAAAACCCCAAAATACCTAATAATAAACCAAAATCACCAACACGATTAGTTACAAACGCTTTTTGACAAGCCTTTGCTGCAACAGGTCGTGTGAACCAAAATCCTATTAATAGATACGAACACATTCCAACCAATTCCCAAAAAATATAAATTTGTATCAAATTTGAACTAGTAACTAATCCCAACATGGAAGTACTGAAAAAACTCATATAAGCAAAAAATCTCAGATATCCATGATCATGAGACATATAATTATCACTATAAATCAGAACCAAAATTCCAACAGTAGTAATTAATATTGACATAATAGAAGTAAGTGGATCGATTAAGTATCCGAATTCTAAAGAAAAATCATTATTGATAATCCAAGACCATACATATTGATAGACAGAACTGCTATTTATTTGCTGAATAGACAGATTCATGGAAAAAATCATGACTATACTTAACAATAAAACGCTCTGAAAAGCCCACATACGACGAAGACTTTTTGTTGCCGTCGGAAAAAGAAGAAGTCCCAACCCTATTAACATAGGAACTGGAAGTGGAAGAAAGGGTATTATCCACGCATATTGATATGTCTGTTCCATAAAAAAAGTTTTTTATTCTTAATTAATTGTTTCCGATTGACCGGATCTTACCTCTTTCGAAAAAGTCACTAAAAAATCAAGATATGCACTAACTTATTTAATTTAATAATTTTATATTAGTATTTATTCTGAGTCTTTTCAAAATCGTTGAAATATTCAAAACAAGAAGTTACAATTGGTCAAATGATATGACCATGACCAAGTGCCATATAAAATAAAAAGAATCTAAATAAATAGGAAAATTTATATTATTACGATAATTTATCGTCATAATAATTTATAATTAATAAAAATAATAAAACAAGCTTAAAAATTTAAGCTAAAAAGAGTACTTGATGTTCATATGAATTATATGATTAACTAAGGTCATCGGTCTAATGAAATAAAAACTCTTTATTTTAGTTACTTTATTTCAACTCATTAACTAATTCATTATGGGATTGATTGTTTTCCATTTCAATCAAAACAATTTATTATTAAAGTTTAGAAGATTATAGATCTAAAATGAACTTTTTTTATAAAAAAATGGATCCTTTAACAGATTTCTTACTAGTCTCATTCGAATTTTAAAATTTAATTTAGGTGTATTTTTCTCAAGTTTTACTAAAAAAAGACTCACTTTTTTAGGCAAAAGTTTACAATCCTTTGAGGTATTTTATTACATGTAAATAAAGTATAGAATAGAATGACGAAAATAAAGGTCTTTTAGGTTCTTTTTTAAGTTTGATTTCTATCACATAGAAATTCTAAAGATATTACTTTGAGGTATAAACAACGAGAATTAAGAGTTCCAAACCAAAAATTTTTGGTTTTACGAATAGTGTATGGAATCAAAAAATTTTTATGTTATTTCGAGTCATTTTTTATTAAATTTTCACATATATATCTATATTTCTTTTTTATGAAGAGAATCTTTTTTAGATAAAAATAGATAATGAATAAGAAAAAATAATTGGTTTTGAACAATAGATGTCTTTCACATCCAACTATAACAATGAGTAACTTCTTCATTTTTAAATGGCAGTTCCAAAAAAACGTACTTCGATATCAAAAAAGCGTATTCGTAAAAATATTTGGAAAAGGAAAGGATATTGGGCAGCGTTAAAAGCTTTGTCATTAGGGAAATCTCTTTCTACCGGGAATTCAAAAAGTTTTTTTGTACGACAAACAACTAAGTCCTAAAAGATTGGAATAATCAGACTGGATTTGACTCAAAAAATTGGATCAGTAATTATTAATATAAAAAAATTGGCAGTCCTAGACTCTTAATCTTATTCTTATAAGATGTCTAAAAGAAAAATTCTTCTATTTTCTGAAATCTAAAGAAATAAAAAATATTGTATTTTTTTTTTAGTATATTTTCAATCATATTTTGGTGGTGGGGAGTCTTATTTTCCCCATCGACCTTTACAATAATGAATGAAAAATTTTTATCTTTCTCGGGAAGGGCAGATATAAGATTTTTAGTTAAAATTAATGAATTGTTGAAACTTATTGATTTCATGAGAAAATTTTT